ATAATTTATTACTCTTTCCTTTTTTTTGGATTATTTTTTGTTTGTTATTGTCTTCTTTATTATATTTCTTTCGAATGAATCGAAAATTCCAGAGTATATCTTTTCACGGGTCGAACCAAAAAAAAATAAACTTCGAATATTTCCCTCTTTACTTTACCTTTATCCGGCAGAAAAAAAAAAGGAAAATTCCCTATTTTTTTGTCCATGTCCCTAAATTAAATATTAAATAATAGGAGACTTAAATGAAAGTCCCTTTCTCGCATTCGCTCTCCTGCATCAATATGGAAATATTTGGTACATGAAGCCATGATCTGATATCTATATCGAAATCCTATATAGATATAAACTGATCTTTTTCTGGAATCAAAGAAATATATTGAAAAATATATTGCTCTTGTGACTCGGAAGAAATGGTTTCTCTGTGGAGGAAGGGAATAGCGATTTATTCCTATGGAGCATCCAGGAACAAGAAGATTCAATCGGAAATATCGACAAATTCTTGCGTGGTCCAAGGAAATAAAAAAAAGGGTCCGCTTCTACAATTTTATCTCTATCCAATTTGAATATCAGAATAGCTGATATAGTCATGATTCAATGGGTCAGGTCCACTTACTTTTTCTTTTCTTGATTTCTAATTTTTCCGATGGATTTAATTGGAACAATGGAGAAGTAGTAAAACTTGGGTTTGTCGATTCATAATTGAGATTGGGTATTATCTCGAATATCCATGTCCCGGGACCAAAAATATAAATAATGAAACATGAGGAGGAGTATAGCCTGTAGTGACATAGTAGTCCTCCTAATAAGTGGGATTCCTTATTATCATAATGAACAAATGTTCAACTTTATACCTATAACTCATTAGAATGATAACTCATTATGCGGTCCGTTTACCTTTTTTTTTATTACAAATATCAATAATATCTCTATTCTCCGATGAAAAATGAAGACTAAGGCGGGAGCTTCGTGGAAAAAGCCCTTTATCGGATTTGAACCGATGACTTACGCCTTACCATGGCGTTACTCTACCACTGAGTTAAAAGGGCCATTTTCTTCAATTCATGAAGAGGCCACTAACCACTATGAGTCTACTGCATGTATCTATGTATAGACTATATGTACATATATACATGTATGCATAGGGGGCTCATTCAAGAACAAGCCATTTGATTTACCTAGGAAGTTCTAGGGTCAAATCAAATGATTATTTATATTTGAGAAATATCAATGCAATGAATTGTTTCGCTCCTAATTGCTTTGCTTTTATTGACCCATCGAGGCGAGATTCACTTGATTGATACATGTACCAATCCGACATAGATCCAAAATATTTCATCGAATCATGTGATGAAGGATTCGACTCGTACCCTGAACTGAATTCTTATAAAAAAAAAAGAATCTTTTCGATTACTTGTCAATCCCTTCCCAGATTTACGAGTTCTACATCACCTTTTTGAATCAATCAAAAAAAATTCTATCATTTCTGAATTTCCTGGCTTAGTGTTAGTGAGGCATATCTCGTCTTAACGATGAGCGAATCAATGAGTGAAAATTGAAGAAAGGGGGTTTGACTTTTTTTTTGTCGGACAAATCCCCGCTGAGGGGATCCTATACTTCGTCATATATATATGATGGTTCATGAATGAACAATCCAAAAATTCTATGTAATTGTGGAAGCAAGAAAGATTCTTCGGATCTAGTCATGCCATTACATTATATTATATTGACAATTCCAAAAAACTGCTCATACTATGAGCATAATATGATGGCGATCGGGCAGGTATGCCCCTATCGTCTAGCGGTTCAGGACATCTCTCTTTCAAGGAGGCAGCGGGGATTCGACTTCCCCTGGGGGTAGGGTATTACGAAAGGAAGTTGATCATGGATTATCAATAAGCCTAGAATTGATTCTTCCTGGGTCGATGCCCGAGCGGTTAATGGGGACGGACTGTAAATTCGTTGGCGATATGTCTACGCTGGTTCAAATCCAGCTCGGCCCAATAATTCGCCGATCCATGGGGATGATATAACCAATTTGTCCTCCAGAAATGCCTGATATAGAGGAATAAATAGTCCATTTTTTCTGCTATATCCCTATTTCTTTGTTCATTTGTTCCCACGCGTTCTGATCTTTCTAACGATCTAGATTAATAATCTTTAAATAGAAGAAGGAGTAAAGAAAAAAAGAGTCCTTTTTTTTTTCATTGAAAGATTGATTATCTTATCAATCGGTGTGGCAATAACCACAGGATTACTAGTAATCCGTGTCACTCTCACTATAGTTCATATCCATGTGAATATCAATCACTCGTGTTTCTGGTAAAACACGGCAATTATAAATATAAAGAAATTATAAGAATATGTATGAGAATATGTATGCTGTATAACTCATTTCCCTGGGATTGTAGTTCAATCGGTCAGAGCACCGCCCTGTCAAGGCGGAAGCTGCGGGTTCGAGTCCCGTCAGTCCCGACCTAGAATCCGATGAATCCATCAATTC